GAATAAATGGAACCATATAAAAGGTATGCTATAACTATTCCAAAAAGGGCTATACTAACTGAAAAAATGGAATTTGTAACAAATTCATACCAATCTATGGAATAGGCAGGATTCTTATGTAAAAGGTTTATGGACGGAGTTAACCATTTCGATAATATATCAAAATGTATTCCCTCTTGACCCAAAGGAATTCCTATGAATCCAACAAATAAAGTAAATAAGACCAATACAAGCATAGGTAGTAACCTAGTATTGTTGGATTCATGGGGAAAAGTGGAAGTGTCTTTATTTCCAAAATTAGTACTAATGGAACGGATCAGATTTCGTGCATTCTCCCCCATTTGATATTTCTTTTTTGAAAAAAAAGAAATCCTTTCGTTACTATTTCTGGTTGATAAAAGCAAATTTTTGTTAACTCCCTTTGGCTTTGGGGATTCTTTTCCCCATATAGATATTGAATAGAACGAACTACTTTTAGCGCCCCTGTCATTTTTACAATGAAGGCGTAAATATCCTTCAAAAGTAAGTAAATAGACCCGAAACATATAAAATGTAGTTAATCCCACTGTGAAACAAGCTATTATCGCAAAAATGGGTGAATATAACCAACTATCATTAAGAATCTCATCTTTGGACCAAAAACAAGCAAGAGGTGGAATACCACAAAGAGAAAGTGTACTTAAAAAAAAAGTCATTTTTGTAATTGGCACATATTTTCTTAAACCACCCATAAGAACCATGTTTTGACTTTTTTCTGGAGAATATCCAACAAGGGGTTCCATTGAATGAATAATGGATCCGGATCCTAAAAACAACAATGCTTTCGAATAGGCATGGGTGATCAAATGGAATAAGGCAGCTCGATAAGAACCTATCCCTAAAGCTAACATAATATAACCCAATTGAGACATTGTCGAATAGGCTAAACTTCTCTTAATGTCTCTTTGAGCAAGAGCCAAAGTAGCCCCTAAAAATACCGTTATTACACCTATCAAAGAAATAAGATTCATTATGTAAGGTATGACTGTGAAAAGAGGAAAAAGTCTAGCGACAAGAAAAATTCCCGCAGCTACCATGGTAGCTGCATGTATAAGAGCCGAAATAGGAGTAGGCCCCTCCATTGCATCAGGTAACCATACATGAAGGGGGAATTGTGCAGATTTAGCAACTGAACCGAGAAATAATAGAGAGGCACACAGAGTCGCAAATAAAAAATTGACCCCATCATTATGGATCAAGTTATTGAAAATTTCGAACAAATCCCTAAATTCGAAACTGCCTGTTATCCAATAAAAACCTAAGATTCCTAATAATAAACCAAAATCCCCTACACGATTAGTTACAAACGCTTTTTGACAAGCATTGGCCGCAATTGGTCGTGTGAACCAAAATCCTATTAATAGGTAGGAGGACATTCCCACGAGTTCCCAAAAAATATAAATTTGTATCAAATTAGAGCTAGTAACTAATCCCAACATGGAAGCATTGAAAAAACTCATATAAGCAAAAAATCTCAAATACCCTTGATCGTGAGACATATAATTGTCACTATAAATAAGAACCATTATTCCAACAGTAGTGATTAGTATTGACATAATAGAAGTAAGTGAGTCGATCAAGTAGCCAAACTCTAAGGAAAAATCATTATTGATGGTCCAAGACCATAGATATTGATAAGTGGAACCCCCATTTATTTGTTGAATAGCTAGATCGGCCGAAAACCCCAGCGCTATGCTTAGCAATGCAACACTAGGAAAAGCCAACACACGGCGAATGTTTTTTGTTGCGGTCGGAACAAGCAGAAGTCCCAATCCTATTAATATAGTAACTGGAAGTGGAATGAAAGGTATGATCCATGCATATTGATATGTATGTTCCATAAAATAAAACCTTTTTTTTTTTTATTTAATTGTTTCCGATTCACCAGCTTTTATTTCATTAAGAGAACTCAAATATGAAATATGATTTGAAATCATTAATTATTTTGATTCTTTAACCAGATATTTAAAATATTCCAATTATTCGAATTGAGAAGTTGCATTTCCTCAAATAACCAAATTACTATTTAAATTTGACTATTAATGCTTAGTAATTAAAATTAATAAGATATTATTATATTTATTAACATATAGAACAGAGTATGAGATTTTCAATCATTCTAATACTACGGCGATTTATATCCATATAGTAAGACATAATTCTATCAAAAAAAAATACTTGATTCTGGAATATAGCATTTGCCAATAACTCGATCTTTATTAGATCGAGTTATTTTAGTTAGTTTAGTACTAGTTACTAACTAATTCATTGTGGAACTGATTGATTAGCTTTTATTCCAATAAAATAAACTTATGTTTATTAGAAATCCTATAATACTCGTTATTTTGCATAAAACTTAAATAAGGGATTACTCAAATTAATATTATTTATCTTTATCTTTATCAATAAATTTTATTAGTCTTTATTTAATATTAATAATTAATAATTATGGATACTCCACTTTCGAGATTGATTAAATTGATTAATTAATAGATAATAGAAAATGTTACATTATTGTTTTCTTAAATTAGATATAGGTAAGTATAGGTAAGGGTTCTGCTCTTATCTTAAACTTTTCTTTTTTATTTTTTTTTTATCCCGAGTGATACTATATCGATGTACATGTATCCATATTTTTGATGTAATCAAATCCAGAAGGTATTCGCTATAGAATAAATATAGATAATGAATAGAAAGATAGAAAGAACGATCCTTTTTGAGCAATACATGTCTTTCACATCCAACTATCTAAATGAGTAACTTTTTTATTTTAAGATGGCAGTTCCAAAGAAACGTACTTCTATGTCAAAGAAGCGTATTCGTAGAAATATTTGGAAAAAAAGAGGTTATTGGGCCAGGGAAAAGGCTTTATCCCTAGCTAAATCGATTTCTACTGGGCATTCAAAAAGTTTTTTTGTGCGACAATAACAATAATAAGGCCTTGGAATACAATACTCTAAATCAATATCACTCGATGAATTGGATGATTTACAATATACAATAGAAAATTAATAATTTACATTAACTAATGTTTTGAACTCATCCATATGAGATAGAACCCGATATTTTATTTTTAGAAAACGAATTCCATTTTTCTGTCTAACGGGAGTCTAAAAACGGGACTCTTTTTTTTTTTTCAAACTTCAAACAAAAGCAGTTACATACAAGATAAGGATTTCACTTTTTATGTTTTTATAATTCACGAGATGGGGATTGTCATTTTCCCCATCACTTCACTTGTTTTTTTTTTTTTTTTTTTCGCATGCATTAAATCAGATAAACGGAAAATGAATTATACAGAAATAGATTGGAAAAGGAAATTCTTAGTTATATATGTAGACTAAGGACATAATCATCTAAATCCAACTGTTCCGGGAAAACTTATACTACACGAAATCCCATTGTTAAAACTGATAACATATCATGATACTAAGCTAAGTATTATTGAACGTTCAAATAAATATTTGAACAATTTTTTTTTATTCAACCATTCCTTTCTAATATTAATATTTCGGAAAATAAATAACATTGATTGCATCGACGAATGAATCTAATATGGGCTATTATTATTTCGATCAAGCCGCCATGGTGAAATTGGTAGACACGCTGCTCTTAGGAAGCAGTGCCAGAGCATCTCGGTTCGAATCCGAGTGGCGGCATTCTCTAAAAGGGCACAATAGATCCTATACTGAATTCAATTCCGGATTTCTATAATTGAAAACCCCCTTTTCTTTTTTTTAATCGTTTTTTATGATATTTGATACTTTAGAACATATATTAACTCACATCTCTTTTTCGATCATTTCAATTGTCATTACGATTCATTTAATGAAATTACTAGTTCATGAAATCGTAGGACTATGTGATTCGTCAGAAAAAGGTATGATAGTTACTTTTTTCTGTATAACAGGATTATTAGTTACTCGTTGGATTTATTCGAGACATTTCCCATTAAATGATTTATATGGATCATTAATGTTCCTTTCGTGGAGTTTCTCCATTTTTCATATGGTTTCGAAAATACGGAACCATAAAAATGATTTAAGCGCAATAACAGCTCCAGGTACTATTTTGACTCAAGGCTTTGCCACTTCGGGGCTTTTAACTGAAATGCATCAATCCGCAATATTAGTGCCTGCTCTACAATCCCAGTGGTTAATGATGCACGTGAGTATGATGTTATTGAGCTACGCAGCTCTTTTATGCGGATCGTTATTATCAGTAGCTCTTTTAGTCATTACACTTAGAAAAAACATAGATATTCTTTATAAAAGTAATAATTTACTAATTGGATCATTTTATTTTGATGAGATACAATACTTAAATGAAAAAGGAAGTGTTTTACAAAGCACCTCCTTTCTTTCATTTAGAAATTATCACAAGTATCAATTTACTCGACGGTTGGATCATTGGAGTTATCGTGTTATTAGTCTAGGATTTACTTTTTTAACCATAGGTATTCTTTCGGGAGCAGTATGGGCTAATGAGGCATGGGGATCTTATTGGAATTGGGACCCTAAGGAAACTTGGGCATTTATTACTTGGACCATATTCGCAATTTATTTACATACTAGAACGGCTCAAAGTTTGCAAGGTGTGAATTCCGCAATTGTGGCTTCTGCGGGATTTCTTATAATTTGGATATGTTATTTCGGGGTCAATCTATTAGGGGTAGGACTACATAGTTATGGTTCATTCACATTAACATCTAATTGAAGAAAAAGCTTGAAGAGTCCATAGTGGTCCCCTTAGATAGCGAAAGTTTTTCGAGTTTTTGAGAACCATTACATTGGTTCTCAAAAACTCCGGATGTTTCTGATTACAATTCAAAACCACTTCACTCTTTTTCTTTTGATTTTTTTCATTTCTATTTATAGAAAATCAAATGATTTTAAAAATCAAAGGAGTTTTTGACTTTATGTCTTATTCTATCTAATTATTTATAAAAAATTTAGATAGAATAGCTTCGACCTTGTCAACTGATAACGAGAGAACGAAATCAGGATAAAGACCAATACCTATTACAGGTAAAAAGATACAGGTCGAAATAAATAATTCTCGTGGTCCAGAATCAAAAAAATAAGAGTTTGTAACATTGAAAAGCTTGTATCCATAGAACATCTGGCGTAACATAGATAATGAATAAATAGGAGTTAATATAATTCCAATAACCATTACAAAAGTAATTAGTATTTTGGGAATTATCAAATATTTAGAGCTAGTAATTATTCCAAAAAAAACGAATAACTCCGAAGCAAAACCACTCATTCCCGGCAATGCAAGAGAAGCCATCGAAAAACTACTGAACATGGTAAATATTTTTGGCATTGGGATCGCAATTCCGCCCATTTCGTCGAGATAAACAAGACGTATTCGATCATAACTCGTTCCCGCCAAGAAAAAAAGTGCAGCACCAATAAATCCATGAGAGATTATTTGTAAAATGGCTCCGTTGAGTCCCGTATCGGTTATGGAACCAATTCCTATAATTATGAAACCCATATGAGATACGGAAGAATAGGCTATTCTCTTTTTTAAATTGCCTTGACCAGGAGAAGTTGAAGCTGCATAGATTATTTGAATTGCTCCTACTATCATCAACCATGGAGAAAATATAGAATGAGCATGGGGTAATAATTCCATATTGATCCGAATCAATCCATATGCTCCCATTTTTAATAAGATTCCGGCTAGAAGCATACATGTACTGTAATGTGCTTCCCCATGGGTATCTGGTAACCATGTATGTAGGGGTATAATCGGTGATTTGACAGCATAAGCAATAAGGAAGCCCAAATAGAATATTATTTCCAATGCCGCGGGATATGATTGATTAGCTGATGTTTCAAAATTAAATGTTGGGTCATTCGACCCGTATAAACCCATACCTGGAACTCCTATTAAAAGAAAAATGGAACCCCCTGCAGTGTACAAAATGAACTTTGTAGCTGAGTACAAACGTTTCTTACCCCCCCATATGGATAGAAGTAGGTAAACAGGAATTAATTCTAACTCCCACATGACGAAAAAAAGTAAAAGGTCTCGAGAGGAAAATAATCCTATTTGACCACTGTACATTGCTAACATAAGGAAATGGAACAATCGAGAATCCCGAGTAATTGGCCAAGCCGCTAAGGTAGCTAAAGTAGTAATGAATCCCGTTAGTAAAATGGGTCCTATGGAAAGTCCATCAATTCCCAGTCTCCAGTGAAAATCAAAAATATTTATCCATTTATAATCCTCCTCCAATTGGATTAATTGGTCGTCGAATTGGAAATGATAACAGAATGCATAGGTTGTTAGAAGCAGCTCTAAAAAGCATATACACATAGTATACCATCTAACCCCCTTATTCCCCCTATGAGGGAGAAAAAAAATTAACAAACCCGCGGATATCGGCAAAATCACAATTATTGTTAACCAAGGAAAATAGCTCGTGGTAAAGACAAGATAGACTTTGACCAGAAAGACCCGCCCCCAGAATAATATATTCTATTTTCCCGAGTACGGGTCTTTGTCGGTAAAGAGGAATCAAATGTATTCAAGTGGAGTTTTCTAGAACGTATCAATAAGCTAGACCCATACTGCGAGTTGTCTCATGCCATAAATAAACCCGGACGCTCAAGAAATCCGTTGGACAAGCAGATTCACATCTTTTACAACCTACGCAGTCCTCCGTTCTTGGAGCAGAAGCTATTTGCTTAGCTTTACAGCCGTCCCAAGGTATCATTTCCAATACATCTGTGGGACACGCTCGTACACATTGAGTACATCCTATACAGGTATCATAAATCTTTACTGAATGTGACATTGGATATATAAAGTTTTTGAATATTATTATTTTATTATTAATTTGATTTTCGATCTGGTAAAAAAAGAAGTAGTAAATAAATCATGTATTCTAGACACCAGACGAATCAGTGGGTTACCTGAATTTGTTTTTTTATAATCAATAGATTTCTGGATCTGTTCATGAGAAAGAGCCAAGATACTTTGATTTCTTACGTTTTGGCAAACATGAATTAGTTAGACATGTTAATTCTAATTTTAGAATTAGATAAATTATATCTATCTATCCATATTCTATCCATATATATATATATAGAATATATAGAAGGATATCTGTGTTTATTTATATCTATATCATTACGACTACGATTATTTATTCAACAAATTTGATTGATTGATACGAGTTGATTTTCTGTTACGATGGATCGACGAAACAATAGCCGGTCCAATAGCTGCTTCAGCGGCGGCAATAGCTATAACAAAGATCGATAAAATGTCTCCTTTTAATTGACGACTATCAAATAAATCAGAAAATGTTACGAGATTTAGATTAACCGCATTCAGTATAAGCTCAAGGCACATAAGTGCTCTAACCATGTTTCGACTTGTGATCAATCCATAAATACCGATAGAAAATAAATAGGCACTCAAAACAAGTCCATGTTCGAGCATCATTGACTAACTCCTCATCAATCTCGATTCATTTCAATATGAACAACAATTTTTTAACCGATTTGATTGACTCGAATATAACAAGTGCGTAACAAACGAAAGCATTGGCAATGGATAGAACTAAACCATTTATTATTTGACATTCCATATGAACAAAAATAGAATTGAAGGAAAATAGATGTACTAACAATAAGCAATAAGGCAGAACAAGGCCTCGGCCTTATTTATTTTTATTTCTTTGATTTTTTATTTCTAATCCTAACTATTTTTTACTGACGAGCCATAGCAATTGCACCTATCAAAGCAACTAAAAGAATTATAGAAACAAGTTCAAATGGAAGATAAAAATCCGTTGATAAATGAATCCCAATTTGTTGAACGTTACTTATCAGGTCCTGTTCTATAATCTGGCTTGATCTTGTAGTCCAAATAATCCCGTACCACGACGTATCTAAGATAGTAGTAATTAATGAAAACAAAATACTTGTACAAACCAGTGAAGTAACCCCATCCCCAACGGTCCAAAGAGAGAAATAATTGGAATATTCTGAACCTTTCATGAACATCACGGCAAATATGATTAAGACATTTACGGCCCCCACGTAAATGAGGAGCTGTGCAGCAGCTACAAAATAGGAGTTAGATGGAATATAGAATAAGGCTATAGAAACAAGAACCAATCCCAAAGAAAAGGCAGACAAAATTGGACTCGTAAGTAATACCACTCCGAGACTTCCTAATATAAGTCCTGATCCCAGAAATACTAAAAGAATATCATGTATTGGTCCAGGTAAATCCATTATGCGTAAAATAAGAGAAAAATTAAGTAGAAATATTTCATGACCTTACTGACCGGGCCAGGAAAAGGGGGTTACCCTATTTTTTTTCTTGTCTATGATGATACGTTCTTAATTGAATTAAATCTTATCTTAATGGGATGTGGATTGACGTAGATACTGTTATTGGACCAATCCCACTTCTGTATCTGAAAGTGAAAGTGTAGTTCGGAATTGGTTATTTCGAAATAACCACAGATATATGAATTCCATTTTCAATTCAAATAAAGCCATGATTCCCACAAAACAAATCAGTAGTTATATTTATGATTTGTGGTTACTGCCGAACCAAAATGAAAGAACCCTGATCAAAACAGAATCTTAGTAATTTGGTAATTTTGGTAATCATTATCATTTTTGAAAAAGGAAAAGGGGTTTAGTTTATCCGCGGCTATTTTTATTTATTTGAGTGGAATTCATATTCATAATTGTTTGTTTGAATTGTGTAATCCCCCATTATTGACACTGGTAGACGACCCAAAGCAATTTGATTATAATTCAATTCGTGACGATCATAAGTAGAAAGTTCATATTCCTCAGTCATTGATAAACAATTTGTTGGACAATACTCGACGCAGTTGCCACAAAATATACAGATTCCAAAATCAATACTATAATTAAGCAGCCGTTTCTTTCTAATATCTGTTTCCAATCTCCAATCAACAACAGGTAAATCTATGGGACATACACGAACACATACTTCGCAAGCAATACATTTATCAAATTCAAAGTGGATTCGACCGCGGAAACGCTCTGATGTGATCAATTTTTCATAAGGGTATTGAATAGTTACAGGTAAACGATTCGCGTGGGATAAAGTAATCATGAAACTTTGACCAATGTACCTTGCAGCTCGTACTGTTTGTTGACCATAATTCATGAACCCAGTCACCATAGGGAACATATCGTGGATATCCATGAATAATTTGATGTTTCTTTCTCTTGCTTGAGAGAGGTTATGAACCTAGAATTTCATATTCTGTTACAGCGAAAGGCGTTGGAAAGAAGTTGTCAATAATAGATTACCTAGAGAAACAGGTAAAAGAAATTTCCATCCAAGATTTAATAGTTGGTCCATTCTCATCCTAGGTAAAGTCCACCTTGTTGTGATAGGAATGAACAGGAACAAATAAGCTTTAGCTAACGTAATGAAGATACTAATTGTCGTTCCGAAGACCCCACCAGGTTTATTTATTCCGAAAAGCTTCGGAATGAATATGTACGGAATAGAGGAATTCCACCCCCCCAAGTACAGAACTGTTACAAATAATGAAGAAACTAGTAGATTTAGGTAAGACGCAATGTAAAATAAACCAAATTTTATACCCGAATATTCGGTTTGATAACCTGCTACTAATTCCTCTTCCGCTTCTGGTAAATCAAAGGGTAATCTCTCACATTCCGCTAGGGAAGAAACTAGAAAAACTATAAACCCTATGGGTTGGCGCCAAAGATTCCACCCCAAAAAACCATATTTAGACTGTGCCTCAACTATATCAATCGTACTTGAACTGTTAGATAATTATAGTCGATGATAACATCACTGTTCCTATCGCTATTCCAGAACCGTACATGAGACCTCCGCTTCATACGGCTCCTCGATGGCCACAAATAAATTTAAGGACTGACTTGGTATTACCCCGGCTTGCTTTTTTTGTGGAGTAGCTAGAGTAAAGATGCATCGGGGAGTCCCTAATTAAACCAATGGAATTCTGTCTGCTATAATAACAAATAAAAGTGCTTCGGAATTGATCTCATCCTTCTTTTTTTTTTTTAATGCAAATTAAAAAATTTTTCTTTGTTCAGCAATAACTGAATCCTTCAATAAAATATGCGCTGTATCGGTAAAAATTTCGACCCATAGATTGCGCGATTACGAAAAATAATTAGACCCCGCACCAATTCATGAATCCTGATAAGAATTCCATTCCATCTATATAACTATATATAGGTAGATCAGAAAAAGAAAGAATAAAAAAAGATCTCTTATCATTTTAATTTTTCCTATTGCTTTCCATTTCTTTCGTTCCTGTTCTTCTTTCTCAGAAGGGGATTCTAAAAAATAAAGGATTATTTCGTTCCCAATAGTTATTTCTTTAATTAGTGGGTAGGAGTATACTCTGGATCGGAATCATCGGGAAGTACTCCTTGATCATTTCTACCAACGTAAAGCCCTCATTATGATTCCTTTCATGCAAAAATATCTCTTTGGATACCTTACATTATTTCCATTACTAATCCTTTGCGTATCTTAGTGTTCCTAACCCCCCACCCTTTTTTGATTGATTCAAAATATGGATAAAATTGTAAAAACCCATACAATTGATCTTTTTTTTGTACCCGCTTCAAGCCATGATGACTAATCATCCAATCTTGGGGTAAACAGTTTACGCTGCTTATGTTTACTTCTACCTTACTCTCGTACATAGGGAATGAGAATCAATCTTATTACTGCAAATTAATAAACAGTTTTGTTTCACTCATATAACTATCTGGTTTAGCTCATCGAACCAAGTGATGAATAAAGAAAAGTGAAGATATTTATACAATCAGTACATTCAATCTTCTTTCCTAAAACAAGTGGGTAAGGTAAAGTTGATGTTCCAACGAATCACACGTAGAGATATTGATAACACACATAGAGTTAATGGTATTTCATAACTAATCGATTGAGCAGCAGCTCGTAGACCACCTGAAAAGGAATATTTATTATTCGATCCATATCCTGACATAAGAAGTCCAATAGGGACAATACTGGAAATGGCGATCCAGAAAAAAACACCTATACTGAGATCGGCCAGAACAAGGCGATACCCAAAAGGAATTACTGAATAACTAAAAAAAATGGATATGGCCGCTATAGACGGGCCGATACTGAATAAACGAATATCCCCCCTAGATGGGAGAAGATCCTCTTTCAAAAGTAGCTTAGTCCCATCCGCTAGAGCTTGAAGAATTCCCAAAGGACCGGCGTATTCAAGCCCAATACGTTGTTGTAATGCTGCAGATATTTCTCTTTCTAACCACACAATCACGAGTACTCCTATTGTGATTCCTGATACAGGAGTAAAAATAGGGACAAGCGCCCATATGAGGCTATAGACTTCTTCTAAATACTCCGATCTGGAAAAAGAATTGATAGCTTGTATTTCTGTCGTATCAATTGTCATTTCAACGATCAACCTCTCCCATAATGATATCTATACTACCTAGTATCGTCATGATATCAGCCAATTTCATTCTTTTAACTAACTGAGGAAGAATTTGCAAATTGATGAAACCTGGTGGACGAATTTTCCATCTCCAAGGAAAAACACTATTATCTCCTATCAAAAAAATTCCCAATTCTCCCTTGGGGGCTTCTACTCTTACATAAAGTTCTTGCTTCGACAATTCAAAAGCGGGTGAAGGTTTTTTACTAATGAATCGATAATCAAAATCATTCCATTCGGAATGGCGCCCTCCATCAAAGCGTCGCACTTCTAAATTCTCATAGGCCCCTCCCGGAATTCCTTCTATAGCTCGTTGAATTATTTTTACAGATTCCGTCATTTCACCGATTCGCACTAAATAACGAGCTAATGAGTCTCCTTCTTTTTGCCACTGGACCTCCCAATCGAATTCATCGTAACACTCATAATGATCAACTTTACGAAGATCCCATTGGATTCCGGAAGCTCGTAACATTGGTCCTGATAAACCCCAATTTATTGCTTCTTCTCCACCAATAATGCCTACTCCTTCAACTCGTTGCAAAAAAATGGGATTCCGCGTAATAAGTTTTTGATATTCCACTACCTCTGTTAAAAAATAATCGCAGAAATCCAAACATTTATCTATCCAACCATAAGGTAGATCAGAAGCTACTCCTCCGATACGGAAGTAATTGTGCATCATTCGCATACCTGTGGCAGCTTCAAATAGATCATATAGCAATTCCCTTTCTCTTAAAATATAGAAGAAAGGAGTTTGTGCACCGATATCCGCCATAAAAGGCCCAAGCCATAACAAATGAGAAGCTATACGACTCAACTCCAGCATAATTACTCTGATATAGCTAGCTCTTTTAGGTACTTGAATATTTCCCAACTGTTCTGGTCCATTTACCGTTATTGCTTCCGTGAACATAGTTGCTAAATAATCCCAACGTGTTACATAAGGCAGATATTGTATAATTGTTCGGTTTTCCGCAATTTTTTCCATTCCTCTATGTAAATAACCTAATACGGGTTCACAGTCAATAACATCTTCACCATCCAGAGTAACGATGAGTCGAAGAACACCATGCATTGATGGGTGGTGAGGACCCATATTGACTATCATGAGGTCTTTTCTTGTAGCCGGTACAGTCATATGTTTTCTTCCCCGATTCATTATTCCATGAATTACCGAAAACAAAACGAGGTTCATCAAAATTCAAGATCTAATACTAATAAACCAAAAAATTCAAATGAATCCCCAATCCTCAAATTAACGCGGTTTTGGCTCCCGAATATTCAGCTGACCAATTAATTCCTTATAACGTACTCTATTTTTTTTTGACAAATAAGCCAGCAGCCGTTGACGTTTTCCCAAAATCTTCCGCAGACCTCTCTGAGAGAAATAGTCTTTTCTGTGCAATTCTAGATGTGAAGTAAGTCTACGTATCTTATTAGTAAAATTGAATACTTGAAATTCAACGGATCCCCTGTTTTTTCCTTTTTCTTCTTGCGGAATAACTGAGATGAATGAACTTTTTATCATAAAAATAATTCTTCTCTTTCTTTTTTTCTTTCTTTTTCACAAATATGGGTTTTACCGGTCAGGAATAATATAATAATAATGACAGTTATTTCAATCTTTCAATCTGGTACACACAGGAATCCAGATTTATTCATATAGTACTTTGTTTTTTATCAAAAAAACAATTTAATAAATCCAATTTCATTTGTAATTTGATTCGGATACGAAAGCATGTTACATTTTTGCACCCACGAAATAGAAAATGATTTTGGCCTAAGAAGATTCCGCCGATTCATTCCTAGATCCAATTAATACGTTATTGAATTACTATTACTATCATGTATCAGAATGGAATGGAAGACAGCGTGCATGTAAATACGTCTGTCCTAGTCTACCGGATGTGAGCGTGATATATAGAAAAAGAAAATATACCATCAAAAATAAAAATAGAATATATCATCAAATAATTCTGTATCGTGGGTACATATGTATCCTTAACATACTGAAACGACTACTATTATTGGTATCAAACCAATAGCGATTCATACAAGCTAAATCTTCTAATCGATAATTGGGCCAAAGAAACAATTTTAATTGAATGCATTTATTTGTATCTGTATCAAGATACTTATTCTCATCTAAAAATTGCACACAATTTTTTATGTTATTCCCGTTGCAAAGTACTGTATTTCTATCCACAACATTCCCATTTCCGGAATTTAAATCCATTAGAATTCTTAATTCTCTACGACGTACAGGAGATAGAATATTTTCAGGAATAAAAAGTGAATCATAATGATTTTCGTCTCCATTCCCAAGCGTTTTTCTATCTTGTGCAATAGATCCATCGAAATTATTCTCATCAACATATTTCCTTTTTCGGAATCTTCGATTTGTTTTGTGCTTACTCTTATGGGCCAATGAAATACTTATGGTTTGATACATAAGAAATTGCCCATCCCGTTTTAGAGACAGACGAACCGGTTTGATAATGAATATTCCCTTTCTTATCAATTCTGTAATTGTTAGCTCCTTATCAATCAGCATTACATCCAGGCGCATTTCTCCTCTTTCAATAGAGGATATAGCAATTTCACTTGGATTTATCAGTCTAAGCAGGAAACAATATACCTTAACATTATTGATTATTCTTTGATTCAGAGGTTCATCCCATCTCAATTGAAAAAGCAAATACTTTTTCAGGAGAAAATCAAGTTCTGCCTCCTTCTTGCTTTTAGATTTCCTTTTCTTTTTACGTTTTTTATTTTTAATGTCTGATTCGGTTTCCGCGTAATCCTTTTCAAAATCTTTTTTTTTGTTTCGTGCATCTGATCCAAGATTCTTTTGGTTTCGTGGATCTGATCCAAAATCTTCTTGGCCCCGCTGTTCTTTTTCTTCTTGATTTCGATTCTCTAATTCAAGATATTCTTCTTTTTGATTGGATGATATACGAAGACTCTCTTTTTTATTTCCATTGATATTTCTACTAATATTTTTATTTCCATTAAAATTTAAAAAAAGTAATTGGATTGGTATAATCCAGGGTTTAATCCTATATGCATCATAAAGCAGTCTAAATTCTTGGAAGAACCAAGGTTCCAGATTCGGTATGGGACCATATAACACGTCTTCATTCATTCCCATCCAATCAAAAAAAAAACCTTTTTTATTGGATGGGTTAATCTTTTGATCAATCGTGAGATTGAGATAAAAAAGATCCTTTTTCTCAATTATTTTAGAATCATTAGTTCTCGTCTTAGTATCTTTGCTAATGTTAGTCCTCGCGCCCATGTTAGTCCTGGTTTCAATATCGAGATTTTTTTTAAGACAAAAATTGAGAATTCCGCACTCAAAATATTTTCGATCCAGATTTTGACCTGTATCAATAATACACTCTTTCCCTAAATAATCACTACTAGCTGTACTCCCTAATACATAAAATAATTCGAGTTTAGGTGTGTGGTAATTATATGAAATCTTTCGTCCCTCATTTACCTGTAAAGGGGACCCATAAATATATGGGTTCTTTCTATCCTCATAATTAATATACTTATGTGCTAAAAGAACATATCTGTACTGTTTTTTATTTTTACTCGACAATGAATTCTTTCCATAAGAATTTGCATTCTTGTAATGAATGAATCGGTTTTTTTCATATGAATCTAAAAATTTTAAGTCTTTATTTTGAATCGTGCGGTGTTGATTGACTCTATTTCGCCATTTTTGCGGTACTAATCTGGACCATCTAGTCTGAGATAAATTGTATTGATAATGACCTCTTAACCAGTCTTTCCATTCATTGATTCCAGAATTCGGAAGTTTTTTACGCCTTGTTTTTGAATCAGATACTTCTCGTGTGACCTTTATTCTATCCTTGAAAAAGGTGTATGCTCCATGATATTGAAGTGCAGATCCCAAGGGATCCTTGTTAATAACTTGAATTTGTGATAATTTGTAAAATACATATCCTTGGGATAAGGAAGATAAGTCACAATAAGTCTTTGAATGTTTATTACTAATATTAGAAAGCGACTTTTTTACAGTCGAAATAAAGTGAATTGCATTTTGGTTCGTTTCATCAATTACTTCTTGATTTGTTTCATCATTGTAAATGTATTTATTGAGAGTTTTTTTTATTGATTCAAGTAAAAGTTGTGCATTTCTTCTGGGAATGTTAATAGTAGATAGACGGATACCAATGTATATTCTTTCAACGAAAGATTTCAAAAAATAGTGCCATTTGCGTATTAATCGCGCACTTCTTTTTTTTGATATCCACAAAATATCTTTCAAAAACTCCCATCTTTTATTATCACAACTCGTCTTGTTAGAAATAAGATTTATATCTGGAGTTCCTATTTTTTTTTTCTTGTCCTCCATGATTCTTTCAATTTGATCTCTAATTGTGATTGTACTATCAGCCAGATCCTTGATTTTTTTTTCTGTGAGTGAATAATTTGTCCAATCCATGGATCTAATTTGAATGATCGATTCATCGGTAATCTTATTACTGATTATAGAATCTTTTCTATTTTCATTCGGTTCATATACTTTCCTCAATCCGAATAATAAAATGGGGTTTACTTTTTCAAGTTCTTTTATTATTCTTTTCATTTTTATTATTCTTTTAATAAGGAGAATTCTTTTGATAACCCCACTTGTTTTTTCTTTTGCAAATTTGATAAACCTTTTTTTTTTTTTTTTTAAAACTTTTAGAACTAGAAAACATTTATTTTTCAACTTTTTCATTTTTTTTTCAAATTCTTTACAAACGGGTTTAAAAAAATAAGGTCGTTTTCGGGGAGAACCAAAGGGTAGTTCAGCTTCCATTCCCCAGATTGTTAAAAAAGAAAAATTGTCTCTTTTTCCTTTCTTTTTTATTGGACTTCCAAGGGGGGGTCTTACCTTATTGCGCCAAGGTTTCAGACAGAAAGGAAATAGGATTTTTATCTGAATACCATCTGTTAACCAGTTTTTTGGAAATTCTGTTTCTGATAATTGAACACCATTATAGGTGCATTTAACGTGCATTTCTCTATCCCAGTCTTTAAAATCTTCGTACCACTCGGGGGATTGAAATAATAGCATACGGCCGAGATTTTTAGCTATTATTAATGAGGGCAGTACGATGTATTTTCTAAGAATTGATTGGGTTACTAACATCGAACCCCTTATTGCTTGAGCAAATAGAATACTATCCCAAGTTTCTGCTATTGCTATCCGTTCATTCTCCTTTTTTTTCTCCTCCTTGTTTTTGCCCTTTTCTTTTGCCTCCTTCTGCTTAGAATCTTCATAATCTGAAGTTTTTAATTCCAGGCTTTCCCCCGTCCGATTCCTAAAGATTGGGTTCATCATTTCGGAGATATCAAAATAAAAAAAAAATGTTTTGTCTATTCTGTCCAAAAAAAGCGGGGAATGCACGTTTCCTTGAAACATTTCCCAAATAGTTGTTTTACGTCTTTGAGCACGCATGGATCCTTTGATTAGGTCCCGGCGAAAATCCGGTTGTTGTGAGTAGCGTATCAAAGCCACCTCTTCCGCTTGATCACTATTGCTACCGGCACTGATACTAGTATCAGTACCGGTATTTTCATCGTCATCACTATAAATTACCACACGTTTGGCTTTTCTTGAACGAATCCCAGGATCCTCTGTCGTTTCTTCCTCATTTTGCTCCTCTTGCTCTTGTTCTTCCAATTCATCGATCAATTTATATGACCATCGAGGCACTTTTTTAGTGATTTTCTGTACCCCAATGGCGTTTTTTCTAATTGTTTCATCAGTTAAATCAGTTGTAACTGCATCAAATAGAAATTTCAAGCATTTCATTTCATTTTTTGACCCAAACCATCGTTGTTCGGCTAATAAAGCAAGGCCCCTCCAATTTGAACTAGGTGTTGATTCCTCAGGCAAATCATTGATTGAGGTAAAGGAATGATTAG